AAGAAACAACAAGAAAAATTCATATTCTGATACATAAGAGTTATATAGGAATTGAAATAGTCTTTTATTTTCTTTTTTCAAAAGAAAAATAGATTTCATTGAAGTAATAAGACTATTCCAATTCGAATAATAGTTGAGAAAGAATCGCAATAAATGCAAAGATGGAACATCTTGAATCCGGTATTCAAGGAGTTGCACCAGGATTTCTAAATGGATAGGATAGGGTATTTCTATATGTGATAGATAATGTAAATGCAAAAATTTGTCTTCTAAAAAGGGAAATATTGAATGAATAGATTGTAAATTTTGAAACTTTGGTATTTCTTTTTCTTCCGGACAAGACAGTTGTCTTAGCGAAAGTGGGATTTCCACAACGATAGCAAACCCCTCAGATAGAATCTGAGAATAAAACTCAGAATAAAAATAATTGCTGTGATTCAACAATCGATCTTGGTTAGGCTGATTAACCGAATTAATCCAAAAATTCTGCTGATACATTCGAATAATTAAACGTTTCACAAGTAGTGAACTAAATTTCTTGTTATTATTACAACCAAGAATTTCCACAGGTTCGGCACCATTTAATCCATAATCATAGGCAAATGCATAAATATATTCCTGAAAGAGAAGTGGGTAGACGAAGTATTGTTGACAAGATTTCTGTTTTTCTGAATACCCTTCGAATTTTTCCATTTGTATTTCTACTTGAATCAGAGAAAAAAAGCATTTCTCGGTTTATCAAATGATGATACATAGTGCAATATGGTCAGAACAAGGTGTTGCATAATACAAACCCTGGAAAGAAAGGGAGTCTAATCCATAGATCTTTTTCCGCTCCTTTTCTATCCAATTAGTTTATGTTTGTTCTAATTACAAAACAAACAAGAACTAATCTTTTATTTTTGCAGGCCAATCGCTCTTTTGACTTTGGAATACAGTCTCTTTATCAATATACTGTTTCTTTTACACATTCAATTCATAACATCTCTTTTCAATCCATAATTAAGAATAATTAGGATTTCTAAAAAAAAAGTAAAGGGTCCACTTATAGGAAAACCTAACCTTTTCCCGCATCAGGCACTAATGTATTTTTAACGTCTAATTAGATCGGGGAATCCTTCCAAATAAGAAGTTAAGCTCGTTGCTTTTTATTTTACCAGAATTAGAGCTAGGCTCTATCCATTTATTCACTAGACCCAGAAAATCAGAATTTTTTTATAAAAAAAAAAGAAATTGATTTTATTACGACATGCTATTTTTTCCATTCATTACCTTTGAGGATCAGTCGTGGTCTTCTAGACTCTACCAAGAGTCTGGACGAATTTGTTGCTTCATCCAAATGTGTAAAAGATCGTAGTCGCACTTAAAAGCCGAGTACTCTACCATTGAGTTAGCAACCCAGATAAAATAGGATCTCTTAGACACGATCGAAATCCTAAAATCGATGGAATTACACCAGACGCTCCTGTCAAAACATTGAATTAGCAAGACATCAAAAGAAAGATTTTATCACTCATTAAAAACACTCAAATAAAAAATTCCTCTATGAGAGTACATGCAAGGGAGGCAACCCCATCATTTGAGCGAAGTGTAGACAGAAATACCTAATATGGAGTGACGATAAAGAGACCCAGCTATCTACAAATTCTATTTGTTCAATAGACCTTTGTCAATGGAAATACAATGCAATTAGATACAAAAAGGAAATAAAATAAAGACTTTTGTTGGATTGGCACAACATAAATGCAGCAAAAAAAAATAGGACTAAGAAGGAGGCAAATTGTGTCTAAACAAGTGTACTAGCGACCCTCTCCCACTTTTTTTTTATTCATTTAGTTCCTCAATTAACTCAAATTTCTTTCTTTATCTTTAAAGAATTCCGCCTTCCTTAAAATATCATAAACAGTTCTTGTAGGTTGAGCACCCTTTTCAAGGAAATAGAGAATAGCTGGAACATTTAAATAAGTTTGATTCTTTATTGGATCATAAAAACCCACTTTTTGAAGATCTCTTCCTTCTCTTCGAGATCGAACATCAATTGCAACGATTCGATAGATAGCTTATTGGGATAGATGTAGATAAACAACCCCTCCCCTAGAAACGTATAGGAGGTTTTCTCCTCATACGGCTCGAGAAAATGATTCTAATTTTTGTGTATAATACAAGTAGATAGAAATTAGATTATGACTTGCATTAATTTCCTTAAAGAAAAAACAAATTTCATTTATACTCATGACTCAAGTTGGCTAATTTTGACTGACAGACTTCAAAAGAAAACCTTTCGAAATTTTTTGAGTCGTCTCTAAACTCTTTTCTTTATATCATCTCGAACAAATTGACTTTTATTCCTTATTCTGATCTAATTCTATTGTTGAGACGGTTGAAAATCGTGTTTACTTGTTCCGGAATCCTTTATCTTTGATTTGTGAAATCCTTGGGTTTAGACATTACTTCGGGAATTCCTATTCTTTTTTCTTTCAAAAGAGTCGCAACATACCCTTTCTTTTTTCTTATTTCCTTCGATAAAGCATTTCACTCTTCTATAGAAATCAAATATGAACAATTGATTCAGGTAGACTTTTAATGGAAAAAGTTTTTCCAATCTTCCAAAATTGGACTTTTTTCTTATTTTAACCTTTTGATTTCTATATTAAAGATAGACTGACAAAGTTGGCCTAATTTATTAGTTTTCACTAACCCTAGATTCTTTCCCTTGATAAAAAAGAAATTCTGTCCTCTCGAGCTCCATCGTGTACTATTTACTTACAAACATTACTTACAAACAACCCAGCGCAAATTCGGTTCGGGACGAATAGAACAGACTATGTCGAGCCAAGAGCATTTTCATTACTATGGAAAATGATGGATAGCAAAATCCACAATCGATCATGTCCTTCAAGTCGCACGTTGCTTTCTACCACATCGTTTTAAACGAAGTTTTACCATAACATTCCTCTAATTTCATTGCAAAATGGTATCGAGAATTGATCCAATATGAAAGGAATCATGAATAGTCATTGCTTTTGTATACTAATTCAAACTTGCTATCTATGGAGAAATATGGATAAAAGAAATAAGTATTTATTGGGAAACACTCTGCAAAGATCCAATTTTATTAAACTAATATTCTATCATATGAATGAAACATAGTTCGAAAAAGAGGAATAAAAAAGTTTGCTTAAGACTTATTTATTATTGAATTTCCATTCTCAACAGAGAACTCAAGATGATTAATCCTGAAATGAGAAGGATCAACTCTTCTCCAACAAATAAACTATCAACCTCCATCCAGTTTAATTAATTTATTTAATTAATATATTTTTCTGTAACAAAAACAATTAACTATTAACCAAATAAGCTATGCTAATGAAAAGATTGGTAGTTTTGGGGTAGTTATTAAATTATCATACTTCTTCTACTCGAATAACAAAAGAAATCAACTTTTTTTTGTGTCGTGCAGGGCATAATACGATTCTATCTTTCGCTTCATCAGAAAAAATCTGGGACGGAAGGATTCGAACCTCCGAGTAACGGGACCAAAACCCGCTGCCTTACCACTTGGCCACGCCCCATTTCGTTTTAGGCGACACTAAAAAACACTATTATTTTTATATATTATTCGTCAATCCCACTTCAATTACCTAAAAAATAAGGGATATTTTCTTGCTAGGATTCTAGACATGCGGATAATATAGAATCCAAAAAATGCATTGATCATTACATGGAATTCTATTAAGATATTATATGAAAGTCGAATTTCTTCCATTCTCATTTGAGAATGCGAATACAAGGAGGTATTTTGTGTTTGGGAAAGTCCGAAGAAAAAAGGATTTTGAATCCACCTTTTCTTTTGCTTTTTTTCCCTTAGAAAAATAACTCAATCAAAATCCAATTATCTACTCTACAAGAACGAAATGCTTGTTATGCCTAATATACTTAGTTTAACCTGTATCTGTTTTAATTCTGTTCTTTGCCCCACTAGCTTTTTCTTCGCCAAATTACCCGAAGCTTATGCCATTTTCAACCCAATCGTGGATGTTATGCCTGTCATACCTGTACTCTTTTTTCTATTAGCGTTTGTTTGGCAAGCCGCTGTAAGTTTTCGATGAAATCTTTACTATTCTGTCTGCCAAATGGAATGATGTATTCATTCCAAAAAAAAGAAAAAATGGATAAGAGCCGAGAAGTCTTATATTATGAACCTTCGATTCTCAAATTCTAATTCTTCTACATTGAATGTATAGCTGCAGCAATAAATTTGGATCAGCTTTTCTACCCCCTGCGGCTACGTTGAGCAGGTACCTTTAGGTACCCACACAATACCTAAACTAATTTTTGATATTGATAAGAGTGCTTATTAGAAAGCAATTCTTACAATTTTTTTAAGAATTGATTTTTGCATTTTTAGGTGTCAAAATAAACAAAACCCATCCTAGTGGATCCGTGTGGTAAGGAAAAATGGGTAATCTATTCCTTAACAAAAAAAATCTTGGAGATTATGTAATGCTTACTCTCAAACTTTTTGTTTATACAGTAGTGATATTCTTTGTTTCCCTCTTTATCTTTGGATTCTTGTCTAACGACCCAGGACGTAATCCTGGGCGTGAGGAGTAAAAATCTCAAATTTTTGGGAATTTTTTCTTACAAATTGGATTTATTTCGTACATTTATCTATGAGAAAATCCGGGGGTCAGAATTCCTTACAATTCGAAAGTCCCAAATGATCCGAGGGGGCGGAAAGAGAGGGATTCGAACCCTCGGTACAAAAAAATTGTACAACGGATTAGCAATCCGCCGCTTTAGTCCACTCAGCCATCTCTCCTCGTTCCAAATCGAAAGGTTTTCGTGATATGACAGAGGCAAGAAATAACAATTCCAAAAAATCCTTCCTTTTTCTTTCATTTCAAAAGTGCATAAAAATTATATTGCCAATTCCATTTTAATTATATTCTTTTTTCTTAATGTTAATAAAAAAAAGAAGAAAATTCTTCTTTTTTTTTCTTTCTAAAATTCGATATAGGCTGGGCTGAGATGAGAGACAACCAGATATATTTTCTCTTCAGCGGGCAGTTCCATATAGGATTTGTTAGAATAAAAGAAGCAGGTTATAAAAAAACTCTTTTTTTTTATTTATCCACAAAGCAAAAAAGGTTCTTATCAAACCCACAAAAAAATTGGAAAGAAAGATAAAGTAAGTAGACCTGACCCCTTGAATGATGCCTCTATCCGCTATTCTGATATATAAATTCGATGTGGATGAAATTGGTGTATAAGCGGATTTTTTGTATTTCCTTAGACTTAGATCGCGCAAGGCAAGAATTTTTCGCTATTTACGATTTCATATTCTTGTTACTAGACGTTCTATAGGAATAAGAAGAAATCGCAACTCTTTTCCTTTACACATAAAAAGGGTTTCAAAACTCAATTTTTCTTTTCAATATCTTTCTTTTTTTCAGAATCCTATTTTTGTTTTTCCACCCATGCAATAGAGAGCGAATGAGAAAAGAGGGTTTCCCTTAAAAGATAGGCTTTTGAAATAGGAATCATGGAATAATGCTGAATTCAAATGTTTATTTCTTTATTTCTATAGTATAACAAAAATTAATTGAATGAAATTCATGGATTTACCACGACCTTGGTTGTGACTCCATAGATAAAAACGCAAAATTTCTATCTTCGAGACCATTGAAAAAGGGCATTGAACGAGAAAGAAATCGTCCACAGATAATCTATCGTATGCCCTGGAAGTAATATGAGGTGCTCGGAAATGGTTGAAGTAATTGAATAGGAGGATCACTATGACTATAGCCCTTGGTAGAGTTACTAAAGAAGAAAATGATCTATTTGATATTATGGACGACTGGTTACGAAGGGACCGTTTCGTTTTTGTAGGATGGTCCGGCCTATTGCTCTTTCCTTGTGCTTATTTCGCTTTAGGGGGTTGGTTTACAGGGACTACTTTTGTAACTTCTTGGTATACTCATGGATTGGCTAGTTCTTATTTGGAAGGTTGCAACTTCTTAACCGCGGCGGTTTCCACTCCTGCCAATAGTTTAGCACACTCTTTGTTGCTACTATGGGGCCCGGAAGCACAGGGGGATTTTACTCGTTGGTGTCAATTAGGTGGTTTGTGGACTTTTGTCGCTCTCCATGGGGCTTTTGCACTAATAGGTTTCATGTTACGTCAATTTGAACTTGCTCGGTCTGTTCAATTGCGGCCTTATAATGCAATTTCATTCTCTGGTCCAATCGCTGTTTTTGTTTCCGTATTCCTTATTTATCCACTAGGACAATCTGGTTGGTTCTTTGCGCCGAGTTTTGGCGTAGCAGCGATATTTCGATTCATCCTTTTCTTCCAAGGATTTCATAATTGGACGTTGAACCCATTTCATATGATGGGAGTTGCCGGAGTATTAGGTGCAGCTCTGCTATGCGCTATCCATGGGGCTACCGTAGAAAACACTCTATTTGAAGATGGTGATGGTGCAAATACCTTCCGCGCTTTTAACCCAACTCAAGCTGAAGAAACTTATTCAATGGTCACTGCTAACCGCTTTTGGTCCCAAATCTTTGGTGTTGCTTTTTCCAATAAACGTTGGTTACATTTCTTTATGCTATTTGTACCCGTCACCGGTTTATGGATGAGTGCTATTGGCGTAGTTGGCCTGGCTCTGAACCTACGTGCCTATGACTTCGTTTCCCAGGAAATCCGTGCAGCGGAAGATCCTGAATTTGAGACTTTCTACACCAAAAATATTCTTTTAAACGAGGGTATTCGTGCGTGGATGGCAGCTCAGGATCAGCCTCATGAAAATCTTATATTCCCTGAGGAGGTTCTACCACGTGGCAACGCTCTTTAATGGAACTTTCGTTTTAGCTGGTCGTGACCAAGAAACCACCGGCTTTGCTTGGTGGGCTGGGAATGCCAGACTTATCAATTTGTCCGGTAAACTACTTGGAGCTCATGTAGCCCATGCCGGATTAATCGTATTCTGGGCCGGAGCAATGAACCTATTTGAAGTGGCCCATTTCGTACCAGAAAAGCCCATGTATGAACAAGGGTTGATTTTACTTCCGCACTTAGCTACTCTAGGTTGGGGAGTAGGGCCGGGGGGAGAAGTTCTAGATACTTTTCCTTACTTTGTATCCGGAGTACTTCACCTAATTTCCTCCGCAGTCTTAGGCTTCGGTGGCATTTATCACGCGCTTCTGGGACCCGAGACTCTTGAAGAATCTTTTCCATTCTTTGGTTATGTATGGAAAGATAGAAATAAAATGACTACAATTTTGGGTATTCACTTAATTTTGTTAGGTCTAGGTGCTTTTCTTCTAGTACTCAAGGCTCTTTATTTTGGAGGCGTATATGATACCTGGGCCCCCGGGGGGGGGGATGTAAGAAAAATTACCAATTTAACCCTTAGCCCCGGTGTTATATTTGGTTATTTACTAAAATCCCCTTTTGGGGGAGAAGGGTGGATTGTTAGTGTGGATGATTTAGAA